AAACTTTACAACGGTACAAAGAACTTCAAGATATTATAGCTATTCTTGGATTAGACGAATTATCCGAAGAAGATCGTTTAACCGTAGCAAGAGCGCGAAAAATTGAGCGTTTCTTATCACAACCTTTTTTCGTAGCAGAAGTATTTACGGGTTCTCCGGGAAAATATGTTGGTTTAGCAGAAACAATTAGAGGCTTTCAATTAATCCTTTCCGGAGAATTAGATGGTCTTCCCGAACAGGCCTTTTATTTGGTAGGTAACATCGATGAAGCTACGGCGAAGGCTATGAACTTAGAAATGGAGAGCAATTTGAAGAAATGACCTTAAATCTTTGTGTACTGACCCCTAATCGAATAGTTTGGGATTCAGAAGTGAAAGAAATCATTTTATCTACTAATAGTGGACAAATTGGCGTATTACCAAATCACGCTCCTATTGCCACAGCAGTAGATATAGGTATTTTGAGAATACGCCTTAACGACCAATGGCTAACGATGGCTCTGATGGGCGGTTTTGCTAGAATAGGTAATAATGAAATCACTGTTTTAGTAAATGATGCAGAGAAAAGTAGTGACATTGATCTACAAGAAGCTCAGCAAACTCTTGAAATAGCGGAAGCTGCTTTGAGAAAAGCTGAAGGAAAGAGACAAACAATTGAGGCAAATCTAGCTCTCCGACGGGCTAGGACACGAGTAGAGGCTATCAATGCCATTTCATAACCAGTCGGTGCGTCCAAATAATCATTGATTTATACACCCTATATTTGGTTGTTTTGTTTGACTCGATTCTGTCGATTAAATACAATCAAGCGCAATCATATTTTGATGCAACGAAAAAGAAATAGAAAAGATACAAAATCAATATTACTAAAATAAAATGGGTATAAAAACTTATTAGATACCATTGACCGCGGTATCTAATAAGTTCTACCTACTATTGGATTTGAACCAATGACTCCCGCCGTATGAAAGCAATACTCTAACCGCTGAGTTAAGTAGGTCATTTATCTTCACAAAGAAAATCAAAAGGGACTCCTCCCGTCGATGGATTATAAATATCATATTACTTAGAAGCAATACCGATCAATATGATCTTGGATCATGGAATAGTCATCTTGAGAATATTCATATTGACAAGAAATTATCTACATAATAAAATATGTATTACAAGCACTAAGGGCTGTAGCTCAGTTGGTAGAGCACCTCGTTTACACGCGCGCCGATGTTTTTCAGGGGAGTGCATCATGCAATCAAAAAAATTGATCTTATTGATAAATCGATGTCTTACTCCATAACTTTGAGGGAAGAAGAGAACAATAGCCTGACAAGGGTTCGGTCCGATTTAGGTGCCCAGTTAGGTGCCAAACAGACCCCATCATTGATTTGATATATTGATAAGGTGAATACCCAGTCTATTCAATGCTAGGCTGAGTATCAGGGCCTCAAAAAAATCTCTTTTCGTCCTATGAACTTTAAGGTGTATGAAGTTTCATATTTGATTTTTAAGTAGAGCGATAGAGACTTCATTTCACTTAGGTTAATCTAGGCCAGAGGCAGACCTACGTCAAGATAACCCCCCTTGAAAAACTTTGGTAGTGTTCCTGAATCTGAATAAACATAATGACTCAGAGCACATGGAGGCATCTTCTTATTTTTCTGTCAAAAATAAAAATGGCGGACTAGCTGATATTTCTATCAGTTAATGAAAGAGCCCAATGCACAAAAAATGCATGTTGGGTCTTTGAAACAGTTCAGATCATTTTGATAATAATAAGTTTGATCTGTTTTACCGAGAAGGTCTACGGTTCGAGTCCGTATAGCCCTAGAGCCCTATAAAATTCAAATCAAAAAATGAATATTCAAATACAAAAAATTGTATCGTTTTTGATTTGAATTTCCTCGTTATTGTTTTAACTGACTGATTGCTTCATCAAAAGACAATCATTACTATAAGCCCATTCATTGGGATCGTTTAAAGTAGAATATCAAAGTAAAAGCAAAAACACATTTCATTTCAATGGACCCAATTGATCTTTTTCTAGTTGTGGATAAAAAAACCAACTTTTCTTCATTACTCTTCGTAGGAAAATTCATATGGAATTTTCCTCTTTTCCTGTCCGAAATCAACGAGTTAATTATAATACCCTTCTTTGGTATACCCAATTCTAGTGAATTTTGTATCATAACATGAGTCTGGTTAAAAACTCCAGCCTAACCCCAATGAAGTCTACAAATCTAATAGTAATTTACGTCGGTATTGTGCGGTATTTGTGCACAAGATAAAGTTTGAAAACTAATATCTTTGCTAATGCTAAGTTTCATTGTAAACATTGTCAACAACGTAAAATAGGCTTTCCTTGGTATACCTTACTTAGACCTAGTCTTCTCTTTCGATAGAAAATCCTCCATTGGGATTGGATTCTAATTCTAAACCACTAATAAAAAAGAGACAAATGGACATATAAATAAAAAAATGAAATGAAATATATTATAGAAAGATAA